AAAATGCATTTTTCCCTTTCTATGAACCAGTAAAGAGTGTCGAGGGATATACTTTCATTCCCAAAGCAAAAAGAAGTCTTGATTTCTTTTTGCTTTCCTATTTTTCCATTTCGCTTTTATTGTTTGTTAGGTTTGGAACTATGTAATTAATTGAAGTGGAAAGGCAATCTGATGATCCTTCATCAGAAGATTGTCCAAGGAAGACGCAAGGTGGGTTATAGAAAAAACAAGGAAACGGATGATAAATAAAATTTTTGAGTAATTGAGTCAGGAATCAAAATTGGAATTCGATATGGATAAAAGAACTTCCTATGTTATACTATTCAAGTCTTGACAACGGGTTGATTTGATAGATCAGATATTGTTATTCATGATAGTGATCCGGTTCAAGATCATCAAGAGGTAATTCATTCATTGAATTTACAGACGATAGACAAAAGATTTATCATCTCTAGGGGATTAAATCCCGAGTTATTGCGAAGTAAAAAACCGATGAGATTATGGAAGTCAATATTCTTGCATTTATTGCTACTGCACTATTCATTCTAGTTCCTACCGCTTTTCTACTTATCATTTACGTAAAAACAGTCAGTCAAAATGATTAATTCAATTGAATTTTCAAATTCATTTGAATAAAACTTTCCTTCCAAGTTCTTATCAAAAATGGACAAAGTCAAATGAAAGGGATTCCAATTTCACGTCTTAACTTAAATGAAATGAGCGCACTATAATTATAGTCGGCAATTTTATAAGAGATAGATAGTATAAAAATTCATTTTTATACTATCTATCTCTTAGTCTATAAAGTTGTAATCTAGAATAAAGATAAAGGTTTAAGTTTCTATATATCAATCTACAATATTCTCTTCATATATGTGTATATTAATTCCATATCTATATATTCCATATATTGTATGGAATTGACATAAGACCCAATTTCCTACATCTATTTGTTATTTGTTCCGATCAATCTGAAATAATTCTTATCTGTAGGATTCTAATTCCTTTCCTTTTACTAATAAGGAAGGGGAAAACTCGCCTATTTTTAACGTCAGAACCGTGATATGAAATAAGTCGATAAAGCATAAACCGCCTTTCTAAAAATAGAAACCAAAGGGTAAATGCCCGATATGTAACTCGCCCGAGGCAAGATTTTATTATTGCCCAGTCTCTCCTTAAACAACCACTATCTCTATATCATTTCTCATAGAAAGTGCGTATACGCTTAACAAAACGACTTCTTTTTTGAAGAGTAAAAGGGAAATAAAAAAAAAAGAAAAAAGGTCCGGTCTTCCTTAGTATCCATCTATAAAGATAGTAAGAGCCCATTCCCATTGATTGAAATAGAAAATTTCGGAAGAATTTTAGGTTGGAATAAATTTCCAATCATCTGAATCCCTTTCTTTTCGAAGTACAAAGATGGGAATCGATGAAATATCTCTTTGATTGAAAAAGTATGATTCCTATCATAGATTACTCCATTGGAATCCAATGGGATTCCAAATTCAAAGAAAAGATTTGATTTTAAATAGTTCAAAAGAATGATCTATAAAACAATCGATACGGTTTGATTCCTGAACTCAATTAGTAGTACTTCTAAAGTCCACTTCTTCCCCACACTACGAGTGAAAGGGAAAATGTAAAGACTACCATTAAAGCAGCCCAAGCGAGACTTACTATATCCATGTGCATTATGTCCCCTATCTCTATAAATACGAAGGAATTTTTTCATTATTCCTCACTAATAATAGTGGAATTAATGTCGCAGAGTCAAAAAGGGGTTCTACCAAACACTATTGAGAAACCAATCCAATAAATCGATTATGATTTCGATTTTTTTGGTGATTCAGGCGACACCCGGATTTGAACTGGGGAAAAAGGATTTGCAGTCCCCCGCCTTACCACTCGGCCATGCCGCCAAAATGATACAAAATAGAATAGATGCAATTTTTCCCGGATTACTGAATTTTTATTGTACTTGCATTTTGACTTCTGTTTTCCTTAATCCTTTATTTCCTAAAATAAAAGAAAGACCCCTTTTGATTGGATTTGATCCATCCCTTATGATTGATTGTATAGTATCTGAAAATACACAATGCTAAAAACATTCTCTCGTTTTTCTATTGAGAAATCAAATGGGTATTTTTCAGACGAGAAATTAGAACCATTGACTATTGACCCCTTACTTCGAATTCATGAACGATTCTGGAATTTGAATTTCAAATTGTGTTTTCCTAATGACAAAATACAAATTGAGACAGAACGAATCAGTATTGATTTTTTAATCAAAAAATATTTCTCAATTTCAATTATAACAAAACATATGAGTTTAAGTAAACCCCAGAACATAAATTGTTACACAGATATCTATTATTTAGATATATTGTCAATAAGGAATTATCATAAAATTATCCTACTTCATTTCATGCATTGAATGGGAATTTTCTTTTGATAGAGCACGCCCGGGGCTGTCGCTATCCCGAATAGAACCGGCAATAAA